ATCTTTACTTCTCTATTATATTGCTCAATACGTTCACGGATAATATTACTAATTTCGTCGGCTTTAATTGTTGCCATGAGTATTTCTTAATTCTTTTTTTTCTTCAAAAAAAAAAATAATGTGCCTAAAGTAAAAGGACTAATCAGTTATTTCTTTCATCGACCCAAACATGCCAATATTGGCACTAATGGTACGTAAATGTAACTCCTTGTTCAAACAACTATTCAGAGTTCCGAGCGCTCCTTGTAAAGCTTGTTGGAAAACCCGTTGTCGGACTTGATTAATTGCTCTTTGTTGTTCAAAATGAATGGTTTCATTTTTGTAATTTTCTAATTGATCCAAAGTCTTATAAGTTGAATTAATCAAATTGAATTTTTCTCGTTCTATCTCAGAGTATCCATTCACTCGAAACTGATCCGCTTCTATTTCGATTTTTCGTAACCGGGCCCGGGCTTTTTCCAGCCGTTCAATGGCCCCTCCCTGCAGTTCTTCTGAATTTCGAATACTATTCAAAATCCTCAGTTTGCGATTATCTAATAAATCACTTAATGAAAGTAGATTATCTTTCCATTCATCTCAAAACTTCGATGATCCCTTCCCGAACCAAACATGAATTTTTCGATTCATTTGGCTCTCCCACTCAATTACGTCAACTACTTATGTATGGGGGGGGGTTCCCATATCTTTTTTTAATGTAATGAGCCTATCCTCTCCCTCCCTTCTCTATTCATATTCCAAAATGAATCTTGCGACTGATCCCTAATCCAAGAACAGAATATTCGGAGGACTCTTCTGACCAAATCAAAATATATAATTGTCAGCAAAGTTGTTTCTTTTTTTCTTCAAATCCAAAGAATTCTTCTTACTTTATATGGAGGTCATCGATTCAGCATAAAAAGGGGTTGGTTGAAATACCTATTTTTCCAATATTTTCCAATAAAATTTCCAATACCAATAAAAGGCTCAAATCTTTTATCAACATGAGTGTTTTATATCGAAAAAAAAGTCCAACAATTATTATTAATTATTCATTTTGAAAACATTTCAATTCTATAGTAAAACATAGTAGTAGAAAGAGTACCGTGCTGTGTCTGGACTTCAAACTTTAGCTTTAACCATGTTAATGGTCCCACATTATTGGTTTGGTTGATAGAGAATCAAAATAGATTTACCAACAAATCACGAAATGCTATGGTTCTTAAATATGATTTGAAATTGATTCAGAAGTAATTCGCGGAATCATGCACCCTTTTCCCTTTGGTCCTAGTTATAACGAAAAAAAGTGCAGCTGGTTGGGTCCAGCCTATTCTTGAAATAAACAACTCGCACACACTCCCTTTCCAAAAAAGATCAATACACCAAGCACTACACTTAGATTTATTGGATTTGTTGCTAAAATATCGGTATTAAGCCCGAAACTCCCGGCGAATGGCCAGTTAACCAAAGAAACGAAAGAATCGGTTACATTTTTCATATGATCTCCTCTACATTTTTCATATGATCTCCTCTTTTAGATAGACTAAAAAAAAAAAAGAACTGCGTTCTTTTTTTTTTCTACGTAATATATATTTATTTAATTTCTTTGTTTTTTTAGTAATTTACCTATTTCGAAACCCTGTTTCGAAATAGGGTCAAAAATTCGATTTCGAAATCCTTTCTTTGAATTGGCAATTGGGGATTCCCGATAAGAGGGATACTTATTAGTATTAGGGGCCGGGACTCCTGTCAATTGCAAAACCCCTCGTTTGTTGCAGCATCACTTAAAAAGAGGGTTTCCTTTAGACTAAGAAAGGGAAAGAAAAAGGCGAACTGGTATGCCTATCCTAATTCCCCATCCTCAAATCAGTCCTTCCAATTGGAGGAGTTAAATCTTGATAGAATTCGAAAAAGCCAGAAACACAGATATAATAAATAAGAGAAAAAAAAAAAAAAAAAAAAAATAAGTAAATTGCCCTTCCTTTTTCTAGGATTAAACAAAAGGATTCGCAAATAAAAGTGCTAATGCTACAACCAGCCCATAAATTGTTAAAGCTTCCATAAAAGCCAGACTAAGCAATAAAGTACCTCGTATTTTTCCCTCCGCCTCGGGCTGTCTCGCGATCCCTTCTACTGCCTGGCCCGCAGCAGTACCTTGACCAACTCCAGGTCCAATAGAAGCAAGCCCAACAGCCAACCCAGCAGCAATAACGGAAGCGGCAGAAATCAGTGGATTCATGATAAGTCCCTCGCACTAAAATAAAGAAAAACTAAAGAAATCGTTAATGATACAATCGTCCAATGAATTATGACTTAATTATTCCGTCACTAGGGTTCGCCCAGCCGAAGTAACTAAGAACTCCCAATTGGCGTAATAATAATATTATTATTGAACCATCAAAACTTTTTAGATATCTCTTTTTTAGTTTCGATCCACAGGCACAACACAGGATTTTTGTAAATCCATACGACTTTTGTTCTTCCATTTCTTTTTTCGGAACTCTTTTTTGAATTCTTCGTTCGTTTTCTTTCATCTCTTTATTTTTATTGATTCAATTCCCAGTCAAAGCAAAGACGAAATCGAACAATTTTGATTAGAATCCCTATCGAAATTCACAATAATCACAAGAGTAGGGTGGATTAGATATATCTTTAGTTCATACATAACTAGCAATATCTAATATCCCATATACATGTCTTTCTTACAGAACGTAAACCAACTATTCATATCTTAGACTCCAAGTATTCGTATCTTAAAGTCAATCGTATTCTAGAACCTCTTTTCAAAAAATACACAAGAGTTGGCATTTGATTCCATATACCTAATTATGTCCCCCTCGTCGAATCACCCCGTTTTTTAGAAATCTCTTTTTTTTTTTTCTTTTTTTTTTTTTTCTATTCCTTTTCGTTATCATTATCCACCAGGTTACAATCGAAATAGACGAATTCATTGGGGCGAATCATTGCATAGAACTAAATATCAGTATTTGATTGAGGTACAGCCATGCAATTTATTAGATTAATATTCTCTTTTGGTCAATCGTTGAATTGAAGAATTGACTAAAATCAACTAATAAGGGGAATCATTTTAGAAAGCATCTTTCTTTTCTTTTTTTTTTTTAATCACCCGCCTGTGATACTATAAGAATTTTGATTCAAATTATCACTCTTGGTATTTGCTATTCGAATTGAATGAACAAAAATGAACAAAACAATATAAAGAGAATATTAATTGGTGGGGAGAGGGGGGGTGATATAATAAGGCCAAAGAGAAATTTGAGGAAAAAGATCCTTTAGATCTCTTTCCTACAATTCCCCAATATCGTAATTTTTTTTCTACGACTCTTGATCGTATATGCTGTATTTGTAGATTTATGTTTGGATATCTATTTTCCTAAGGAGATTATCTTGAGTTACGCATACATTGCCTTTGTTCTAAGCTACAAAAAAAGACTATTTCGAAAACGAGTCAATGATGTCCCTCCATAGATTCGCCTATATAAGCCGCAGCTAAAGTTGCAAAAATAAGAGCTTGAATACCGCTTGTAAATAATCCAAGGAACATGACGGGTATAGGAACCACTAAAGGTACTAAAGAAACAAGAACAACAACTACTAATTCATCGGCTAATATATTCCCAAAAAGTCGAAAACTAAGTGATAGAGGTTTTGTGAAATCTTCTAAAATGTTAATGGGTAAAAGAATTGGAGTCGGTTGAATGTATTTACTGAAATAGCCTAATCCCTTTTTGGAAAGACCCGCATAGAAGTATGCTATTGACGTGAGCAAAGCTAAAGCAACGGTAGTATTTATATCATTCGTGGGTGCGGCTAACTCTCCATGAGGTAACTCTATGATTTTCCAAGGTAAAAGAGCACCTGACCAATTAGAAACAAAAATAAAAAGAAAGAGAGTTCCAATAAAGGGAACCCACGGGCCATATTCTTCTCCAATCTGAGTTTTGCTCACGTCTCGAATGAATTCAAGGACATATTCGAAGAAATTTTGAGTGGCAGTCGGAACGGTTTGTGGATTCCGAACGGCTATAAAGGCTGAACCTAATAAGATAGCAATTACAACCCAAGAAGTAATAAGTACTTGGGCATGGACTTGGAACCCACCTATTTGCCAATAGAAATGTTGGCCTACTTCCACACCGGATATATCGTATAACCCCTTTAGTGTGTTCATGGAACATGATAGAACATTCATATTGCCCTCTGACTGAAATAGAAATTTCAAAAGAATTATTTTGATTCAACCATCTTCTTTTCGACTTGTCTACTTAAATTGTATATTTTGAATATCTGCTAATTGCATAATATCCACCAGGTTTGTCTCTTTTCTTTTGTGCGATTCAGGAATAGTACCCAATCCATAAATCTATGGAGTTACCAAAATAATTTATTTATCTTATTATTAATCAACGATTTCGTATATAGCTAGAGCGACCCTCACAAATTGCGAATACTAATTTGTTAAGAATTAATCGGATTGAGGCTATAGCGTCATCGTTTGCTGGAATCGAAATATCTGCGAGATCGGGGTCACAATTTGTATCGATTAAACAAATTGTTGGAATTCCCAAAGTGATACATTCTCGAAGAGCCGTATATTCTTCTTGCTGATCAACGACGATTACAATATCGGGTACCCTCGTCATATATTTAATCCCGCCCAGATACGTTTGCAGACGCGATAATTGTCTCTTCAAAATAACGGCATCCCTTTTGGGAAGACTGTCAAGTCTCCCCCCCTTTTGTTCCGTTCTCAAATCCCTGAACTTGTGAAGTCGCGTTTCTGTAGTGGACCAATTGGTTAACATACCGCCGAGCCATTTTTGATTAACATAATGGCACCGAGCCCTTATTGCAGCTCGCGCGACTAAATCAGCTGCTTTATTTTTAGTACCAACAATTAAGAAGTGTTTTCCCCTACTTGCTGCATCAAAAACTAAATCACAAGCTTCTGATAAAAACCGAGCAGTTCGAGTCAGATTTGTAATATGAATACCTTTATGTTTTGCAGATATATAAGGTGCCATTCTAGGATTCCATTTCCGAGTACCATGACCAAAATGAATTCCTGCTTCCATCATCTCTTCCAAATGGATGTTCCAATACCTTCTTGCCATTTCTCCCCCACTTCCTCTTTTTTTTTTTTAAGAGACGAGGCGCCCGGAAATAAAGAATTGTTCCGAGGGAACCTTCTCTTCTACCAGAGAGTGACCATTGATACACGACCCAGGCCATTCATTACTTTCTATTCATTATTATCCTTCGTTCTATGCATTATTATCTTTCTTTTCTTACCATTAAGAAATCAAATGATCACAAATAGTTAAAAGAATCCGCTCCTAGGACTCATTAAACCCTCTAAGCAATTGTGCTCTGATATATCATGGAAAGTCGTTGAAATGCACGAGTCAAATAATTCTCTGTGGTGTAAGAAAATATCTCTCATTTCCCCCCCGAATAAATTCCCTTTTTGTCTTTCCAAAAGAATGTTGTTATGCTGCCTTGAACAGTGGACTAATCCTTTGAATCCGGTACCGACTGGTATTATCCCCCCCAGAACAACGTTTTCTTTCAGGCCTTTCAACCAATCGATACGACCTCGGAGAGCAGCTTTTGCTAAAACTCGCGTGGTTTCTTGAAAACTCGCTTCGGATATAAAACTTTGAGTATTCAGAGACGCTCTCGTTATTCCCAATAAGATAGCTCGATAACAGATCACTTCTTCCAAAGCGCGCCCCATTCGTTCTGCTCGTAACAATCCAATCAGTTCGCCGGGTAAAAAAATATTAGACATTCCATCTTCGGAAACCAAAACTTTTGATGTTATTTGACGTACAATAATTTCTATATGCCTATCATGGATCTGCACCCCCTGTGATCGATAAACCTTTTGGATCTTATTAACCAAAGAGATACGACTTTGCACTATAGTTAGCTCAGCACCAATCAAGAATCCCCAGGGAATCCCAAGAATTCTTGTTATACTCGCGTTCCAACCCTCAACTCTCTTTTCTAGGTTCATCGATATTGAATCAAGCGAACGCACTTCTAACACCTGTTCTACTTTTGGAAGACCCTGCGTTATATCACCAGATCTCGATTTTTCATATATAAATGTAACTAATGTATCCCCTTCGTAAAGGATTGCTCCATAATGCCCATGAACAGTTGCTCCAGGAGTAGCCAAATAAGGCTTAGCTGATCGTATTACTACAGAGTTAACTTGAACAATTAAAACTTGACCGGATTTTAGGTGTGGTCCCCTTTTGGTTATACGTACATTTTCACAAAGAAACTGCCCAAGACTAATTATCGGGGACATTTCCTCACAATAATTAGGCGGGAGAAAATACCAATTCAAATTAAATGGATTCAAAAGGATCTTACTATCTGTATCAGGATTATAAATTTCCCCGTTTTCGTCCATTAAATAATATTTAAGTACTTGAAAAGGCTGTTTTAAATTGTCAAGTTTCAAATATTTAGTTACCGAGATATGATTATGAGTTATTAAATAGTAAAATGAATCAAAATTTTCAATTTGAAGGAATGTTCCTAAGGGTCCCAACGAAGTCTTAATTGGAGTTAGCGAATCTTTTTGAATTGGAATTGATTGTTTTATCACATTGTGATATTTTACATCGTTCAATGGACCCATTCGAAAATAATTAGATGATGACAAAATTATCAAAGATTGGCATTCCTTATTTTTATTCAACAACGTACGAATAGTTCCTTGATTTTGTCTAAGCGATTGTTCAACCCCTGCCTTGCCAAAAACGGAATAAAACGGATTGCTATTGGTGCGAGCTGAACCATTATCAGAAATTAATCCTGAACCCGACGGATGATCCCTTTTTCTGAGATACGAAATCGAAATATTGGATTTCACTAAGTTGATTCTTAGGAAATCTCGAATCAGACCATTTGTACGTACTTCAACAAAGGAAGCACAAACCTCTTCGACAGAAGAACTTTTGTTGTCTTGGTCCCAATTCAACACTAAACACGTCCGAACTAATTGAATACTTGTATCAGAAATTCCCCCAGCGGCTTTGCCCTTCCCATAAAGGACATAATTGACAACTCGAAATTGCATATTATCCTTTTCCCGCAGCGGATCCTGGGGGAAGAGTGTTGCTAAATTTATACCATCCGCTATTTCATATGTGACTACGGGTCGAACCAAAACAAAAGACTTTTTCTTGGTAGGTGTGATCCGTTGAACATAGATCCACTTTTTCAATTTTTTTGATTCCTTAGCGGCTTCCTTAAGTTTTTTTTTTTCACTTTCTGGCGGTATCAGGATGCCACTGTGTCGGGATATTTTATCTATCTCTCCGGGAAAATGGATATCTCCCGAAAATATTTTTAGTTCAACCCCCCCCTTTTTTCTCTCCATTCGGACCAATCCGCCCCCCCGGCTTCGTATATTTAAAGTGATTTGTGTGTCTACTCCAATGATACTATTATTCCGTACCATTAGGTAAGAAGATTCGGGAAAAATATGCACTTCCTCCGGAATGAAAAAAAGGCGATCTATTTTCATTTGGTATTTTGGCTTAATTTTTTTGAGTCCTCGATACTCAATCAAGTCCTCCTTTTTAACGATTGAATGCGCCCCCGGAGTCCCCCATTTAGTAATTCCGGAACTCTTTCTTCTGTATCGAGGATCGTCGAAATAAGCAAGAATACTATTTCTACGGAAAATACCCCTTACGGGTATTTCAATCGAGATACCTGAATGGGGCATTAGCTCTTTCTCTTGTTCTTGAATCGAGTGGAATGGAATAAGAAATCCATTTCTTTGCCTTTTTGCCAATAAATCCGAATTCGCGTGGAGAATTGCAGGATGGATGAGATTACAATGACCAGTACCTATGATTCTATTAAATCCCGAATAATCAGACATCTCAAGAATTCTACCTTTTTTTTTAGCAGGAAAATCAGAACTAAAAAATTTGTGTCCCGCTTGATCATTATTCACTGAGAGCGAGCGGCTAAAAACCTCTCTTCGTTCGAGAGAAAGAGAATCAATATTCATTTGATCTTGATCCTTGTGGAGTGAAAAAGAAACTACACTAGATCTGCGTGAACCCCCCGACAATATCCATAAATGGCTTGTTTTTGGCAAGAGGTGAACATTACTATATGTAAATTCGGGTGCATGGTATACATCAGTACTCCAGTGCATTTCTCCCTCTGAATCAGAATAAATATGTTTTCGAACCCTCTCTTTAAAATTCAAAGTGTATGCTCCCGCCCGAATCTCAGCAATCACTTGTTCTGATTCGACATATTGATCATTTTGAACTAAAAGAAAACTTTTTGGTGGAATAGTAACATTGTGCATAATATCTTCACCCTCAATAATTACATCCAAATCTATAGAACATAGAAAAGCCGGATGCCCGTGACGTGTGCGCGTGGGATGAACCAAATCCTCATTGAATTTGATTTTACCATTAGAAGGGGCTCGTACATGTTCTGCAGTGCCCCCTGTAAATACACCGCCGGTATGAAAAGTTCTTAATGTTAGTTGAGTCCCTGGTTCCCCGATAGATTGACCCGAAATAATACCTACGGCTTCCCCCAATTCAACCAGGTCACCATGAGTCGGACTCCGACCATAGCATAATCGACAGATCCACGATGTACTCCTACAAGTAAAGGGGGTTCGAATAGATATTGCTTGTGTTCGAAGGGTTATGAGTCGATTGACAAGTCCAATCCCAATATCTTGATTTCTAATGGCGATGGATCGCGGGCCCATATATATATCGTCTGCTAATACACGACCAATTAATGTTTGGCTAAAAACCCTTTCCGACATCATCCTATTTTGATTTTGAGGACTCACAGAAATTCCTCGGACAGTGCCACAATCTGTTCTACGTACAATAATGTGTTGAACTACTTCAACAAGTCTGCGCGTAAGATATCCAGCATCTGATGTTCGGACAGCGGTATCGACAACCCCCTTGCGGGCTCCATAGCAAGAAATGATATATTCTGTTAAAGAAAGTCCTTCGCGTAAATTGCTTTGAATGGGTAAATCAATCATTTGCCCTTGGGGATCAGACATTAATCCTCTCATACCCACCAATTGGTGTACTTGAGATGCATTTCCTCTAGCCCCCGAAAAAGACATTATATGGACTGGATTAAAAGGCTCAGTCATCCTAAAATTAGGATTCATTTCTTGTCGCAAATATTCACTTGTAGCATACCATATCTCAATGGATTGGCGTAGTTTTTCTATCGCGTGTACATTCCCATAATGATAGTGTTTTTCCAAAATAAAACTTTGTTGTTCAGCATCTTGGACTAGCCATCGCTTAGAAGGTATCGTTAAAAGATCATCAATGCCTAATGAAATAGATGTAGCAGTGGCTTGCTGGAACCCCAGGGTCTTTACTTGATCCAGGATGTGTGATGTATATGCCATTCCGAAGTGATCTATTAACCTGCTAATAAGTCGTTTAATGGCAGTTCCATCTATCATTTTATTGTGAAAGACCAGACTCACCCGTTCTGCCATAAGTACCTCCGTATTCCGCTGAGTAGGATTCGCCAATGGATTTTAGTCAATGAGTGGAAAACTTCCTTTTCTCGATCTTGATTCGCGTAGAAAGGTCAGCAATGGTGGTCATACTTGAACCGGAAAGGCCCAAGGAGTCGTAGAATTACTTAGTTTAGACACCAGATGATTAGGTACCATATGAGCAGGCCCGGGAAAACCCTTGTATAGCTTCTTCGATTTCTCGATAAAGAGAAATATGGCCCACGGTGGTTCGAATGTATATAGAAAGAATTTCTTTTTTTACACTTCGTACTATTAGATAATGCTCATAAATCTCATGAGAGGTACCCAAAGATTCATAGTGAACTTCGATGGGAGCTTCCCTTGAAGCAATAAGGCGTTGATCTAATCGCCACCGAAGCCACAACGGACTATCTAAATTGATTCTTTTCTGCCGATAAGCTCCAATTGCATCATAGGAAT